AAAACCCATTTTCTTTTCATTTTTTTTCTAAAGTTCTTTCTAAATAATCTAAATAAAAAAAAAGATGAAATCCAATGGATTTCAAATTTATACCAAATGATTTTATATTTCTAGAATGTCTAATATATGTTTTATGTCTTCTATGCGAAAATGTTTCATTTTCAGAAAGTCGTCTTGACTTTTATTTAAAAGGTCCAATAGGGTATGTATATTGGACCTTTTGAGGCAATTATAAATCCTAGGAGGCAATTCTGATTGGTCTATAAAAATAGATTTCAATGCTATTTCTTTTTTATTTTTCTTTAGTTTAGTCAATCTATCATGAAAAGTAAAGAGGGGTAAAGTAACCTTGTGTTGATTGTTTTCTAAATGTAATTTATCTTCTTCCGCATGTAAAAAGGGAAGAAATAATTCAATCAAATTCCGTGAGGCTTCATGAAGTGCTTCTTTAGGAGTTAAACTTCCATTTGTCCATATTTCGAGAAAAAGTATCTCTTGTTTTTCATTCCCATTTACATAAGAATGAATACTATGGTTTGCATTTCGAACAGGCATAAATACAGCGTCTATAGGATAACTTCCGTCTTGAGAGTTATTTGGTGTTTTTATACGGTATCCGCGATTCCTCTCGATTTGTAATTCAATACACAAATTAATTGGTTCCGTTAGGTTAGCTATGTGCTGTGTATTATCAACAATTTCCACAGAAGGTGGTAAGATGATGTCTTGAGCAGTTACAGATCGGGGACCCTTGACACAAATAGACGCGCTACGAATTCCATACAGATTACTTCTCAATACAATTTCTTTCAAATTCATTAAAATTTCATCTACCGATTCTTGAATACCTACTATGGTAGAATATTCATGTGGTATTTTCTCAGATTTTGCGCGTGTGATACATGTTCCTTCTATTTCTCCAAGCAAAGCTCTTCGCATTGCAATGCCTATTGTATCGGCTTGACCTTTCATAAGTGGAGACAGAATAAAGCGTCCATAATATAGACGCTTACTATCTGCTCTTGATTCAACACACTTCCATTGTAGTGTCCGAGTCGATACTATTACTTTCTCTCGAACCATAGTAATATTTTTATTTGATCAAATCATTAAATTATTTATTTTATTTCTCTTGAAATGTTTTGTTTATTTTTACACACGCCGTTTTTTAGGGGGCCTACACCCATTATGTGGCATAGGGGTTACATCTCGTATGAAACTTAATATTAAACCACTTCTACGAATCGCCCTTAATGCCGCATCTCTTCCGAGACCGGGGCCTTTTATCATGACTTCTGCTCGTTGCATACCTTGATCCACTACTGTCCGAATAGCATTTCCTGCTGCGGTTTGGGCGGCAAACGGTGTCCCTCTCCTTGTACCCTTGAATCCACAAGTACCAGCGGAGGACCAAGAAATTACCCGACCTCGTACATCTGTAACAGTCACAATGGTATTGTTGAAACTTGCTTGAACATGAATAACGCCCTTTGGTATTCTACGCGCACTCTTACGTAAACCAATACGTCCATTCCTACGTGAACCAATTCTTGGTACAGGTTTTGCCATAGTTTATCATCTCATAAATATAAGTCAGAGATATATGGATATATCCATTTCATGTCAAAACGGATCCTTTCTTTTTTTTTTGTATATCCGGTACCTTAGAGAGTCTCTTTTATTTTAGAAAGATTATCCTTGTCTTTGTTTATGTCTCGGGTTGGAACAAATTACTATAATTCGTCCCCGTCTACGGATCAGACGACATTTTTCACAAATTTTACGAACAGAGGCCCTTATTTTCATATTTGTCATTCCTTAACTTAATTTTGAATTTACTTATTGGAAGAAAATAAGTTTCTTGAAATTTTGAACTTTCGAATTGTATCCCTTCTAAAGCTAAAGGAATATTGAAGTTGAAAAAAAATCAACTAATCGTTTGAATCCTTGTTTTAGAGTCTATAAATTATATGCCCTTTGGTTGAATCATAACGACTTATTAAAATTTTTACTCTATCTTCCAGTAGTATACGTATAAAACTACGCCGAATCCTTCCTGTACCATAATCTAGAATCCGATCTTTATTATCTAACCGAATCTTAAATATACCATTCGGAAGTGATTCAGTAATTAAACTTCCAGGAATCCATTTTTCTTCTTTTATTCCAGGTAAAACCTCTTTGAAGTATTAACTAATGTAGGAGTAGAGTGATATTAGAAACCCGCTCTTTCTCTTTTTTTTCACAAATAAATAGTAAAGTTCCATATCTAAGTTGGATAGAAGAAAGCTTACCATATATAACACAAAATTTCTCCACCAATTCTTTCTAGTCGGGCCTCTCGGTCCGTTATTATACCCCGAGAAGTAGAAAGAATTACAATCCCCATCCCGCCTAAAATTCTAGGAATTCGTTGATAGTTCGAATAGATTCGTAGACCGGGTCGACTGATCCGTTTTAAATTTAAAACGGTTTTATATGGCCCTTTCCTATTCCTTCTATGTCGTAGGGTTAAAACCAAAAAATATTTGTTGCTTTCTTGATGTTTCCTCACGTTTTCAAGAAAACCTTCTCTTAACAGTATTTTAACAAGGTTTTCGGTGATGTTAGTAGATAGTATTCGAACCGTTCCCTTTCTATTCATGTCAGCATTGCGTATAGAAGTTATTATATCAGCAATAGTGTCTTTACCCATGATAAACTAAAATTATTGTTGCCCCCGAATTTTGATATAATCAACATGCTTTTTTTCTTTATATATATATTTCTATTTTTTGAATTGTTAAAGATATATGCGTGAGACAAATCTACTAATTAATTTTATCTATTTTATTCAAATGTTATAACTATATTATAGTCTCATCTTTATTATACTTATAGTACTTCAGGCGCTAATGAAACTATTTTAGTGAAATTTAACTGTCTCAATTCCCGTGCGATCGCACCAAAAATTCTAGTTCCTTTGGGATTTCCTTCTTGATCAATAACAACCGCAGCATTGTCATCATATCGTAGTATCATACCGTTGTCACGTTTGAGTTCTTTACAAGTACGTACAATTACAGCTCTGATCACTTCAGATTTTTCTAAAGGTGTATTTGGTATTGCTTCCTTGATTACAGCAACAATAACGTCACCAATATGGGCATATCGTCGATTACTAGCTCCTATGATTCGAATACACATCAATTTTCGGGCCCCGCTGTTGTCTGCTACATTTAAATGGGTTTGAGGTTGAATCATATCATTTTTTTTATTTGCTCTTTTGATGCAAAGGGGCGAAGTAAAAAAAAGAAATATTGTTTGTCCAAAATAAATAAAAAAAAAAGAAACCTACAATTGTTTTTTTTTATTCCAAAGACCTCTTTCCTTTGGTTTTACATTCCTATCCTGAAATAATGAATTGAGTTCGTATAGGCATTTTGGATGCCGCTATTGAAATAGCCTTTCTGGCTACATTTTCTGCTACTCCGCCCATTTCATAAAGTATTCTACCCGGTTTAACGATAGCTACCCAATATTCGGGAGATCCTTTCCCCGAACCCATACGCGTTTCCGCGGGTCTTACTGTAACTGGTTTGTCTGGAAATATGCGTACCCATATTTTTCCACCGCGGCGCACATTTCGTGTCATTGCTCGCCGCCCTGCTTCTATTTGTCTAGATGTGATCCACGCGGGTTCAAGTGCCTGAAGAGCATATCTACCGAAGCAAATACAATTACCTCTATAAGATATTCCTTTCATTCTTCCTCTATGTTGTTTACGGAATCTGGTTCTTTTGGGGTTATAGTTGATGGTTGTTTATCAATTCATTCCATCTCTACTACAGAACCGGACATGAGAGTTTCTTCTCATCCAGCTCCTCGCGAATGAAACAATTATAAAATAATATACATGTATTTAATGAAAAATATACTGAATCGTGGGATTCATCGAGATTTTATCTAATCTATTATTTTATCTAATCCATTATAAATTTGTATATCTTATTTTGATAATTTATAATTTTTTTAATTAATTAAACATCTATTCTATTTTTCTATTTATAGTTATAGATAATTATTTTCTAGATTATTTAGAGATAATGTTATAGATAATATAATGTCATTTTGTTATAACGAGTCTTTATTTTGTTTTGTCTTTTTTATTATCATATCGGATCGACCAAAATTTATAAATCCAATAAAATCAAAACTTTCGCGGGCGAATGTTTACTCTTTCAACATCTATTTTAGTTGTAGGGTTATCCCATGACATGACCTTTCAGAATAAAAGGGGATTGGTCCCGGGTTTGTTCCGCCATCCTACCCAGTGAATCATTAGGATTCGTTTTCAATAGAATCTTATGCATCCACAGGTTTCGTCGTTCCCATCGCTTCTAGATTAATGGTTAGGCCTGAATTATACAATACAATGGAGCTCCTAATGAAAATGAAATGTGTTCTTGAGTCAATTTTCTCAGTCTTTATTGACTCGGGGCTCTTGATTTTTTTGTTCTATGAACAAATTCATCTAATTATAGATCAATAAAATTAGTATTGATGCTTTATTACACTATCCTTTATAAGATCACTCATGGACCTTACATATTGGAATCATATAGCATTGATATTCTTTTTCTCTCTTTCTCTCACCCTTCCCTTTATCCGCATTTTTATTGTTATTGCTTCACAACTTCTAATCAGATTTGTTTTTATTTTCTTTTTTTATTATGCAAAAAACTTTCCGTTGCTACAATGATATAACCAATATATCATATCGTGACCGATTCTTTATATCTAGATAATAGGAAGCGATGAGTTGGTTATTAGTTCTATAGTTTTTAGTTCATACTATGTATGGGCCGGTCCGTTTTTTTGAATCCTAAACCTAAAAAAACCAACGAGTCACACACTAAGCATAGCAATTATCTCAATATCAAAAAATTAATTGAATTTTTATTCAACCTTATAGAATTGCCCATTTTTTTTTATTTAACATAAAAAGAATGAAAGAGTTT